ATTACTAATTTCGTCGGCTCTAATTGTTACCATGAGTATAATTTTTTTTAGTTAAAGAAAAAAACGATGCCTACAGGAAAAGGACTAATCGGTTATTTCTGCCATCGCCTCAAACGTGTCAATATTCTCACTAATGGTACGTAAATGTAACTCCTTGTTCAAAGAACTATTCAGAGTGCCTCGAGCTCCTTTTAAAACTTGTTGGAAAACCTGTTGTCGGACTTGCTGAACCGCCCTTTGGTGGTCAAAATGAATGGTTTCATTTTTGTAATTTTCGAATTCTTCCAAAGTCTTATAAGTTGACTTAATCAAATTCAATTTTTCTCGTTCTATCTTCGAGTATCCATTCACTCGAAATTGATCTGCTTCCCTTTCGACTTTCCGTAAGCGAGCCCGGGCTTTTTCCAGCCGTTGAATGGCCCCCCCCTGCAGTTCCTCTGAATTTTGAATAGTATTCAGGATCTTCCGTTTTCGATTATCTAATAAATCACTTAATGAAAGTAGATTATCTTTCCATTCATCTAAAAACTTACATGATCCCTTCCCGAACCAAACATGAATTTTTCGATTCATTTGGCTCTCACACTCAATTACTTCAACTTTTTAAGTATGGGGGCAATTCCCATATCTTTTTTTTAATGTAATGAGCCTATCCTCTACCTCTCTTCTCTATTCATATTCCAAGATGTCGCGACTAATCACTAATCCAAGACCAGAATATTTTGAGGACTCTTCTGACGGAACAAAACAAAAATATTGAATTGTCAGCAAAGTTGTTTCTTTTTTTCGTCAAATCCAAAGAACTCTTCTTCCTTTATATTATACACATATATTATACACAGGTCACCGATTCAGCATAAAAAGCAGTTGATTGAAATATTTCAAATATTTTGCATTCCAATAAAAGAATAAAAGAAAAGGCTCAAATAATTTTATCGACATGAGTGTTTTATATCGAAAAAAAAAACAAATTCCAATTTTCATTTTGCAAACATTTCTATTCTATATTAATCATAGTAGTAGAAAGAGTACCATGCTGCGTCTGGACTTCAAACAGTTTGGTTTAGCTTTAACCATGTTAATGACCCCACACTATTGGTTTGGTTGATAGAGAATCAAAGTAGATTTACCAATGAATCACGAAATGCTATGGTTCTTAAATATGATTTGAAATTGATTCAGAAGTAATTCGCGGAATCCTGCACCTTTTTTGATCTAGTTATAATGAAAAAAAAGTACAGCTGGTTGGATCCAGCCTATTCTTGAAATAAACAACTCGCACGCACTCCCTTTCCAAAAAAGATCAATACACCAAGGACTACACTTAGATTTATTGGATTTGTTGCTAAAATATCGGTATTAAACCCGAAACTCCCGGCAAATGACCAGCGAACCAAGGAAACGAAAGAATCGGTTATATTTTTCATATTATCTCCTCTTTTAGATAGACTAAAAAAAAAATACGTAATTTGCATATTTATAGGATTAAACAAAGGGATTCGCAAATAAAAGCGCTAATGCTACAACCAGTCCATAAATTGTTAAAGCTTCCATAAAAGCCAGACTAAGCAATAAAGTACCTCGTATTTTTCCCTCCGCCTCGGGTTGTCTCGCGATACCTTCTACAGCTTGACCCGCAGCAGTACCTTGACCTACTCCAGGTCCAATAGAAGCAAGCCCGACGGCCAACCCAGCGGCAATAACAGAAGCGGCAGAAATCAGTGGATTCATGATAAGTTTCTCGCACTAAAATAAAGAAATAGTTAATGATACAATCGTCCGAGGAATTATGACTTAATTATTCCATCCCTAAGATTCATCCAGTCGAAATAACTAAGAACTCGGAATTGAAGTAATAATAATATTAGTATTAAACCATAAAAGCCACTTCGATATCTCTTTTTTAGTTCCGATCCACAGGATTTTTGTGAATCCATACAACTTTTGTTCTTCCATTTCTTCTTTCCAAACCCTTTTTTAATTCTGCGTTCGTTAGTTTTCTTTATTTCATCGCTTTATTCATTCACATTCAATTCACAGGCAAAGACAAAACCGCAGAATTTCTATTGGAATCTCTATCTAAGTTCACAATAGTAGGGCGGATTAGATATATCTTTAGTTGATATATAACTATCAATATCTAATATCATATATACATGTCTTTCTTCCATAACGTAAACCAACTATTGATATCTTCATATCTTAGATTCAAACTATTCGTATCTTAAAGTCAATCGTATTATAGAATCATTCTTGGAACCATACACAAGAGTTGGCTTAGAGTCATTAGATCCCATATACCCAATTCTGTTCCCCTCTCCCAATCAACCCATTTTTTATGAATCTCGTTTGGCGAATCATTGCATAGAAATAAACATAAGTATTTTATTCCGGTAAGGTCATTCACTTTAATTATTTAATTATTTATTAATATTTTCTTTTGGTCAATCGTTGAATTGAATAAAATCAACTAAAATGGGAATCATTCTAGAAAGCATCTTTCTTTTTCTTTTTTTAATCACACACCGTGTAAATTGTGATACTATGATACTATAAGAATTTTTATTCAAATAATGACTCCTTATATTTGAATTGAATGAACAAAACAATAGAATGATAATATTCATTGGCAGGAGTATGATATAATAAAGCCAAACATGCATTTTAGGAAAAAGATCTTTTTGATCTCTTTCCTTTTTTACAATTCCCCAATATCAGAATTTTTTTTCTATGACTCTTGGTCGTATATCCCGTACTTGTCTATTTCTATTTGTATATTGATGTTTCCTAAGTGGATTATCTTTAGTTACGCATACACTGCGTTATTCTAAGCTAAAAAAAAAAAAAAGAGACTATTTCGAAAACTAGTCAATGATGGCCCTCCATAGATTCGCCTATATAAGCCGCCGCTAAAGTTGCAAAAATAAGAGCTTGAATACCGCTTGTAAATAATCCAAGGAACATCACAGGTATAGGAACCACTAAAGGTACTAAAGAAACAAGAACAACAACTACTAATTCATCAGCTAATATATTCCCGAAAAGTCGAAAGCTAAGTGATAAAGGTTTTGTGAAATCTTCTAAAATGTTAATGGGTAAAAGAATTGGAGTCGGTTGAATGTATTTACTGAAATAACCTAATCCCTTTTTAGAAAGACCTGCATAGAAATATGCTACTGACGTGAGCAAGGCTAAAGCAACGGTAGTATTGATATCATTTGTAGGTGCAGCTAACTCCCCATGGGGTAACTGTATTATTTTCCAAGGTAAAAGAGCACCGGACCAATTCGAAACAAAAATAAATAGAAACATAGTTCCAATAAAGGGAACCCATGGACCATATTCTTCTCCAATCTGAGTTTTGCTCACGTCTCGAATAAATTCAAGGACATATTCGAAGAAATTTTGACCGGCAGTCGGAATAGTTTGTGGATTCCGAACAGCTATAAGGGCTGAACCTAATAAGATAGCAATTACAACCCAAGAAGTAATAAGTACTTGGGCATGGACTTGTAAACCTCCTATTTGCCAATAGAAATGTTGGCCTACTTCCACACCGGATATATCGTATAACCCTTTTAGTGTGTTACTGGAACATGATATAACATTCATATTGCCCTCTAACAGAAATAGAACTTTAAAAAGAATTATTTTGATTCAACCCTCTCCCTTTCGACTTGTATACTTTAATTAGAATTATCCGTTTTGAATACCCGCTAATCACATAATATCCACGGTTTTTTTATTTCTTTTCTTTTATGCGATTCAAGAAGAGTAACCGATTCCAAAAATCCATGTAGTTACCAAAAAAAGTTATTTAGCTTATTATTAATCAAGGATTTCGTATATAGCTAGAACGAACCTCACAAATTGCAAATACAAATTTATTAAGAATTAATCGGATTGAAGCTATAGCGTTATCGTTTGCTGGAATCGAAATATCTGCGAGATCGGGGTCACAATTTGTATCAATTAAACAAATTGTTGGAATTCCCAAAGCGATACATTCTCGAAGAGCCGTATATTCTTCTTGCTGATCAACGACGATTACAATATCCGGTACCCCCGTCATATATTGAATCCCGCCCGGATACATTTGCAAGCGTGATAATTGTCTCTTCAGGATAGCTGCATCTCTTTTTGGAAGACGGTTGAGTCTCCCCGTCTTTTGTTCCGCTCTCAAATCCCTGAACTTATGAAGTCTCGTTTCTGTAGTGGACAAATTTGTTAACATACCACCGAGCCTTTTTTTATTAATATAATATAATGACACCGGGTTCTTATTGCAGCTCGTGCTACTAAATCCGCTGCTTTATAACAAGCTTCTGATAAAAAACGAGCAGTTCTTGTCAGATTTGTAATATGAATACCTTTCTGTTTTGCTGAGATATACGGTGACATTCTAGGATTCCATTTCCTAGTACCATGACCAAAAGGAATTCCTGCTTCCATCATCTCTTCAAAATTGATATTCCACTATCTTCTTGCCATTTCTCCCCATACTTCCTCTTTTTTTTATCAAATCTTTTTTTTATCAAAAAAAGATTTGATAAAAAAAAAGAGACGAGGTGCCCTGAAATAAATAATTGTTCCAATGGAACCTTCTCTTCTAACAGAGATTGGCCATTGATACACAATCCAGGCCATTCATTACTTTCTATTCGTTATTATCTTTCTTTTCTTACTATTAAGAAATCAAAGGATCAAAAATAGTTAAGAGAATCCGCTCCTTAGAGGACTCATTAAATCCTCTAAACGATTGTTCTCATGTATCATGTAAAGTCTTTGAAATGCAAAAGTCTAATAATTCTCTGTGGTGTAAGAAAATATCTATCATCCCCCCCCCCGAATAAATTCTTTTTTTGTTTCCAAAAGAATATTGTTATGCTGCCGTGAACAGTGCACTAATGCTTTGAATCCGGTACCAACGGGTATCATCCCCCCCAGAACAACGTTCTCTTTCAGGCCTTTCAACCAGTCGATACGACCCCGGAGAGCTGCTTTTGCTAAAACCCGAGCGGTTTCTTGAAAACTTGCTTCAGATATAAAACTTTGAGTATTCAGAGATGCTCTCGTTATTCCCAATAATATAGCTCGATAACAGATCGCTTCTTCCAAAGCACGCCCCGTTCGCTCCGCTCGTAACAACCCAATAAGTTCCCCGGGTAAAAAAATATTAGACATTCCATCTTCTGAAACCAACACTTTTGATGTTATTTGACGTACAATAATTTCGATATGTCTATTATGGATTTGGACCCCCTGGGATCGATAAACCTTTTGGATCTTATTAACCAAAGAGATACGACTTTGCACTATAGTTAGCTCAGCACCAATTAAGAATCCCCAAGGAATCCCAAGAATTCTTGTTATACGCGCGTTCCAACCCTCAACTCTTTTTTCTAGGTTCATCGATATTGAATCAATCGAACGCACTTCTAACACTTGTTCTACTTTTGGAAGACCCTGCGTTATATCACCAGATCTTGATTTTTCATATATAAATGTAATTAATGTATCTCCTTCATAAAGGATTTCTCCATAATGCCCATGAACAGTTGCTCCTGGAGTAGCCAAATAAGGCTTAGCTGATCTTATTACTACAGAGCCAGCTTGAACAATTAAAACTTGACCTGATTTGAGGTGTGGTCCATTTGTGGCTATACATATATTTTCACAAATAAACTGCCCAAGACTCATTATTGTGGACATTTCCTCACAATAATTATGATGAATAAAATACCAATTCAAATTAAATGGATTCAAAACAATCTTACCGTCTGGATCAGGATTATAAATTCTCTCGTTTTCATCCATTAAATAAAATTTACGTACTTGAAAAGTCTGTTTTAAATTATCCAGTTTCAAATAGTTAGTTACCGAAATCGGATTATAAGTTATTAAATAGTAAAATGAATAAAAATTCGCAATTTGAAGGACTGTTCCTAAGGGTCCCAACGAATTCCTAATTGGAATTAGAGGATCTTTTTGAATGTGAATTGATTGCTTTATCACATTCTGATATTTGATCTCGTTGAATGGACCCATTCGAAAACAATTAGATGATGACAAAATTATCAAAGATTGGCATTCCTTATTTCTATTCAACAAGGTATTAATAGTTCCTTGATTTTGGCTAAGTGATTGTTGAACCCTTGCCTTGAAATAAATGGAGTAAAACGGATTTATATTGGTGCGATCTGGACCATTATCAGAGATCAATCCTGGACTTGACGGAGCATTCCTTTTTCTGATATACGAAATATGGGATTGCACTAAGTCGATTCTTAGGAAATCTCGAATCATACCATTTGTACTTACTTCAACAAAGGAAGCACGGACCTCTTCGACGGAAGAACTTTTTTTGTCTTGGTCCCAATTCAAGACTAAACAAGTTCGAACTAATTGAATACTTGTGTCAGAAATACCCCGAAAGAGTTTGCCCTTTCCATAAAGGATATAATTGACAACTCGAAGGTGCATATTATCCTTTTCCCGCAGCAGATCCTGGGGGAAGAGTGTTGCTAAATTGATACCGTTCGCTATTTCATATGTGACTACGGGTCGAACCAAAACAAAATGCTTTTTCTTGGTAGGTGTGATCCGTTGGACATAGATCCATTTTTTCAATTTTTTTGATTCCCGGGTGGATTCCTTAAGTTCTTTTTTTCCCGTTTCCGGCGGTATCAAGATGCCACTGTGTCGGGATATCTTATCCGTTTCCCCAGGAAAATGGATATCCCCAGAAAAAATTTTGAGTTCAATCTTTTTTTTTTTTTTCTCCACTCGGACCAATCCGCCCACTTGGCTTCTTCTATTTAAAGCTATTCGGGTATCTACTCCAATGATACTATTATTCCGTACCATTACGTAAGAAGATTCGGGTAAAATATGCACTTCCTCGGGAATGAAAAAAAAGCGATCAATTTGCATTTTTAATTTTGGCTTAATTTTTTTGACTCCTCGATACTCAATCAAGTCCTCTTTTTTGACGATTGAATGCGCCCCTATAGTCCCATATTTAGTAATTCCTGAATTCTTTCTTCTGTATCGAGGATCATCAAAAAAAGCAAGAATACTATTTTTACGGAAAATACCCTTTATGGGTATTTCAATCGAGATACCTGAATGGGGCATTAGTTCTTTCTCTTGTTCTTGAATGGATTGGAACGGAATGAGAAATTTATTTCTTCGCCTTTTTGCCAATAAATCAGAATTCTTGTGGAGAATTGCAGGATGTATGAGATTACAATGACCAATACCTATGATTCGATTAAATCCCGAATAATACAAAATACCATCTTCTTTTTTATCAGAAAAATCTGACCTAACTAATTGGTGTCTCACTCGATCATTATTCACTGAGAGGCTAGAAATATATCTTCGTTCGACAGAATGAGGATGGATGTTCAGTTGATCTTGATCCTTGTGGAGTGAAGAAGAAACTACACCGGATCTGCACGAACCTCCTGATAATATCCATAAATGACTTGTTTTTGG